AATAGAAAGGAATTAATGACTTGGACTGGGTATTAACGGTCAATCTCCGGTAGAAGGTTCCGTCGGAACAATTATTTATTTCAGGTACCTCTTAAATAAAAAAAAAAGAGAGAAAATGTGGGGAGAAATGACAAGAAGATATTGGAACATGAATTTTGAAGAGATGATGAAAGCAGGAGTTCATTTTGGCCATGGTACTAGGAAATGGAACCCTAGAATGGCACCTTACATCTCTTCAAAGCGTAAAGGTATTCATATTACAAATCTTACTCGAACTGCTCGTTTTTTGTCAGAAGCCTGTGATTTAGTTTTTGATGCAGCAAGTATAGGAAAACACTTCTTAATAGTTGGTACCAAAAATAAAGCAGCCAATTCAGTAGCATCAGCTGCAATAAGGGCTCGGTGTCATTATGTTAATAAAAAATGGCTCGGTGGTATGTTAACGAATTGGTCCACTACAGAAATGAGACTTCATAGGTTCAGGAACTTGAGATCGGAACAAAATACGGGGAAATTCAACTGTCTCCCGAAAAGAGATGTAGCAATGTTGAAGAGGCAATTATCTCACTTGCAAACCTATCTGGGCGGGATCAAATATATGACGGGGTTACCCGATATTGTAATCATCGTTGATCAGCAAGAAGAATATACGGCTCTTCGAGAATGTCTCACTTTGGGGATTCCAACAATTTGTTTAATCGATACAAATTGTGACCCGGATCTCGCAAATATTCCGATTCCAGCGAACGATGACGCTATAGCTTCAATCCGATTGATTCTTAACAAATTAGTATCCGCAATTTGTGAGGGCGGTTCTAGCTATATAAGAAATTGTTGATTAATAATAGGATAAGTCAATGACTTTGGAAACTCCATAAATTGATTGAATCGGTTACTATCCCTGAGTCTCAAAAAAGAGATCAAAATCACTGGGGATATTATGTGATCACTTGGGATCCGAAATATACGATTGATTCAAAGTAGACGAGTTGAGAAAGAGATACGAGATGGCTGAATCAAAATAATTCCTTTTTAAGTTCTATTTATGTCAGAGGGCAATATGAATGTTTTACCCTGTTCCATCAACTCACTAAAAGTGTTATACGATATATCCGATGTGGAAGTAGGCCAACATTTTTATTGGCAAATAGGGGGTTTCCAAGTCCATGCCCAAGTACTTATCACTTCTTGGGTTGTAATTGCTATCTTATTAGGTTCAGCCACTATAGCTGTTCGGAATCCACAAACCATTCCAACCGACGGTCAGAATTTCTTCGAATATGTCCTCGAATTCATTCGAGACTTGAGCAAAACTCAGATTGGAGAAGAATATGGTCCTTGGGTTCCCTTTATTGGAACTATGTTCCTATTTATTTTTGTTTCTAACTGGTCAGGTGCCCTTTTACCCCGGAAAATCATACAGTTACCGCATGGAGAGTTAGCTGCACCCACGAATGATATAAATACTACTGTTGCTTTAGCTTTACCTACGTCAGTGGCATATTTCTATGCGGGTCTTACCAAAAAAGGATTGGGTTATTTCGGTAAATACATTCAACCAACTCCAATACTTTTACCAATTAACATCCTAGAAGATTTCACAAAACCCTTATCACTTAGTTTTCGACTTTTCGGGAATATATTAGCGGATGAATTAGTAGTTGTTGTTCTTGTTTCTTTAGTACCTTCGGTGGTTCCTATACCTGTCATGTTCCTTGGATTATTCACAAGCGGGATTCAGGCTCTTATTTTTGCAACTTTAGCCGCAGCTTATATAGGTGAATCCATGGAGGGTCATCATTGACTAGCTTCCGAAATGGTCTTAAAAAAAAGCTTATCCCAACTCATACCGGTATATACGATCTAGAATAGGAGCAAAAAAAAAATGTATGATATTAGAGAATTAAAAAAAAGTAAGGGGGGTTGAGCTGGGTATATGTAAGGGCTCTAAGCCAATCCCTGTATATGTTTCGAAGAATGATTCTAGAATCCGGTTCAATAGAAGATACGGATGGTTTACGTTATTAAAGAAACAATGTATATGTGATATTAGATATTCACTAGTTATATATGGGCTATCCATATATATTATTTCCCATCCCACTGAATTTAGACGGATTCCAATGCAAGCCCTTCCGTTTTATCTGTGACTGTGGATTGAATGAATAAACAAATGAAGTCAAGCATGCATATAGAAGAGAAAGAGCGAAGAATTGAAAGAATGGAATGGTTCGGAACAAAGAAATGGAAGAATTGGAACCATATAGATTTACAAAGACTCCACGGATAGGAACTAAAAACGAGATATCGAAGTAGCTCTGATGATTCAGTAATATTATTATTTCAATTCAGAGTTCTTAGTTCTTTTTTTTTTTCGGATAGATCTTAAGTGATGGAATAATGAAGTAATAATTCATCGGTTGATTGTATCATTAACCATTTCTTTTTTTTGGTGCGAGGAACTTAATATGAATCCATTGATTTCTGCCGCTTCTGTTAT